AATTACATTTGTGGTGAAAGTGGAAATAGTAATGAAAAGGGGAGCTCCAATATAAGAACTGTCAGGAATACTATTGATTTCAATATAAGAGAAAATTCTACTAATTTCGATTTGACTCAAAAATATAGGCATTTGTGGGTTCAATGCGAAAATTGTTATGGATTAAATTATAAGAAATTTTTTAAGTCAAAAATGAATATTTGTGAACAATGTGGATATCATTTGAAAATGAGTAGTTCAGATCGAATCGAACTTTCGATTGATCCAGGTACTTGGGATCCTATGGATGAAGACATGGTTTCTCTGGATCCTATTGAATTTCATTCGGAAGAAGAGCCTTATAAAGATCGTATTGATTCTTATCAAAGAAACACAGGATTAACCGAAGCTGTTCAAACAGGCACAGGTCGACTAAACGGTATTCCCATAGCAATTGGAGTTATGGATTTTCAGTTTATGGGGGGTAGTATGGGATCCGTAGTAGGCGAGAAAATCACCCGTTTGATCGAGTATGCTACCAATCAATTTTTACCTCTTATTCTAGTGTGTGCTTCCGGAGGAGCACGTATGCAAGAAGGAAGTTTGAGCTTGATGCAAATGGCTAAAATATCTGCTGCTTTATATGATTATCAATCAAATAAAAAGTTATTCTATGTATCTATCCTTACATCTCCTACTACTGGTGGGGTGACGGCTAGTTTTGGGATGTTGGGGGATATCATTATTGCCGAACCTAATGCCTACATTGCATTCGCAGGTAAAAGAGTAATTGAACAAACATTGAATAAGACAGTACCTGAAGGTTCACAAGCGGCTGAATATTTATTCCATAAGGGCTTATTCGATCCAATCGTACCACGTAATCCTTTAAAGGGCGTTTTGAGTGAGTTATTGAAGCTTCACACTTTTTTTCCTTTGAATTCAAATTCCATTAAGTAGTAAGTAGAGCCTGAAGTTCAATTATTTTATTTGTAGTGAACAAATAGTTAGTTTATCGGAATCAAAGTCAAAATCCGAAGAATGTATTTTTTGTTTGGTGACATAAGATTTAATTCCAAATTGTATAAAGTAAAGAATCATGTGGACAATTCTTTTTCTTTTTTTACCGATATTATTGATTAGTAATCAGGAAACCTCTATCAACAAGATAAAAAAAAGAAAATTCTGCCTTATGCGAAATTCAAATTAGGCAAATAAACCGAGTTTTCTTTTTCCTTTTTGCTGTGTATGTATATATAATTCAAATATAGAAAATATAGCTATAGAGTATCGTATCTTTTCTCCCGAGAAATCTCTATTTTGGCTAAGAATCCCTCTTGTTGGATCGAATTCTAATGAATCTTTCGGGAATTTATAATTAAATAAAAATGAAATAAAAATTGGAATTCAAATGATAAGACAAGAATGGATTTTATCATACATATATTTTTCTATATCATGTAGAAAGATTCATAAGTATTATTTATTTAATTATACATTCTTTAATTAGACATTCCTTGCATTTCTTTATTATATATATACTCACTTAGATATACTTAGTATAATTATATACGAATTATTATTATTATAAGATATCTTTATAACAGGTACAAATATTACATCGAGGTACCCATTCTATGACAACTTCCAACTTACCCTCTATTTTTGTGCCTTTAGTGGGCCTAGTATTTCCGGCAATTGCAATGGCTTCTTTATTTCTTTATGTTCAAAAAAACAAGATTGTTTAGATCCGATGGGTCCCAATCTCATCTATTTTTAAGACTTAGATATAGATAACACGCATATCTATTTAATAGAATATGGTGTAACATACGGCTTCCCCCTCCCATAAATGAGGGAGCTATTGTGTATGTGTAAATCTATGATATGGGTAAATGAGTTATGGCTATATGAAAATAGATCGGAATCGAGGCGGATATCTGAAATGTAAAGTCAATGTATCTATATGGGTGTAGATATCTATGGGAGATCATATAAAGTGAATGTTATTATTTTAGCCCTAACCAATTCGATCAATTACTCTTAAAGAGTTACATCAGAATGGCGCTAGTTGATGAGAGTTACTTCGGAAATCAAAAAAGGAAAGTCAAATCCATTTGGACTATTTTCTCAATTCTAATAAAATGCAACTGGATCTAGTATGAGTTGGCGATCAGAACATATATGGATAGAACTTATAGTGGGGTCTCGAAAAATAAGTAATTTCTGCTGGGCCTTTATCCTTTTTTTAGGTTCATTAGGATTCGTATTGGTTGGAACTTCCAGTTATCTCGGTAAGAATTTGATATCTTTAGTTCCGTCTCAGCAAATAAATTTTTTCCCACAGGGGATGGTGATGTCTTTCTACGGGATCGCGGGTCTCTTTATTAGTTCCTATTTGTGGTGCACAATTTCGTGGAATGTGGGTAGTGGCTATGATCGATTCGATAGAAAAGAAGGAATAGTGTGTATTTTTCGTTGGGGATTTCCTGGAAAAAATCGTCGTATCTTCCTACGATTCCGTATGAAAGATATTCAGTCCATCAGAATAGAAGTTAAAGAGGGGATTTATGCTCGTCGTATCCTTTATATGGAAATCAAAGGACAGGGGGCCATTCCCTTGACGCGTAGTGATGAGAATTTGACTCCGCGAGAAATTGAGCAAAAAGCTGCCGAATTGGCCTATTTCTTGCGCGTACCTATTGAAGTCTTTTGAAATGAACTGGAACTGAAGCAAAATTCTTTCTCAGTGGCAGGGAAAAAATTCAAGAATTCTCTTTTCTTTCTATAGCATAGCTGCAAGTTTTTTCAAAACGTTCATTCGAGCCAAAGTAGACGTATACGGAACGGCCATAAAACGAAACTTTTTTGTCTTGTTTTTCACTCATTTTTGATCATGACATCACAATATTCTTCATAAATAGAAATCTGTCTCCATTTTTACTGTGGGGGTAGCTGGGGGATTTATTTTAGAAATATTTTCTATTTTGATAGAAGGGGAGTTCCTTTGGTTCGAAATCCGAATAATATTCATTGAAGTGGTTCTTTCAGGAATTTATCGAAAGGGCTTCGAATTTGATCAATGGAGGTATCTGGAAACAAGATTTTTTGAATTATTTCTTCATTCGAATTCGAAGTGGGCTCTTATTCTATTTCTGTATTCTTTCTAGATTCAAGGACTAACCGCTGAATCACAAATAAAAAACAAATAAAAAATAGGGAATAGATTCATAGGTTAGCTGCCTTGTAATAGAACTTATGGTTGATAGAAAAAAAAAATATTAGATCACATAAATTCGACGAATGAGGTGGGTTCATTAACAATTCCAATTCACAGATGAAAAAATGGCAAAAAAGAAATCATTTCTTCCTCTTCTATATCTTACATCTATAGTATTTTTACCCTGGTGGATCTCTCTCTCATTTAATAAAAGTCTTGAATCTTGGGTTACTAATTGGTGGAATACTAGGCAATCTGAAACTTTTTTGACTGATATTCAAGAAAAGAGTATTCTAGAAAAATTCATAGAATTAGAAGAACTCTTACTCTTGGAAGAAATGATAAAAGAAGACCCGGAAAGAGATCTACAAACGCTTCGTATCGGGATCCACAAAGAAACGATCCAATTGATCAAGATGCACAATGAGGATCATATCCATACGATTTTTCACTTATCGACAAATATAATCTGTTTCATTATTTTCAGTGGTTATTCTATTCTGGGTAATGAAGAACTTGTTATTCTTAACTCTTGGGTTCAAGAATTCCTATATAACTTAAGTGACACAATAAAAGCTTTTTCTATTCTTTTATTAACTGATTTATGTATCGGATTCCATTCACCCCATGGTTGGGAACTTATGATTGGCTATGTCTACAAAGATTTTGGATTTGCTCATAACGACCAAATTATATCTGGTCTTGTTTCCACTTTTCCAGTCATTCTAGATACAATTTTTAAATATTGGATCTTTCGTTATTTAAATCGTGTATCTCCCTCACTTGTAGTGATTTATCATTCAATGAATGACTGATCCAACTATAATATGTTACATAAGCAAAACATTTAAAGACGTACTTACTTTTTCTACCGAGACGAGGATTTCTCCTATTCCTATATTCCAGTACAATTATTTCAGTAAATAGCAGAATTGTGGATAGGGACTATACAAGCGACCTACCTAATTTTATTGTAGAAATTTTCGGGATCAATGATTGGACCATGCAAATTAAAAATACCCTTTCTTGGATAAAGAAAGAGATTACTCGATCTATTTCCGTATCGCTGATGATATATATCATAACTCGGACATCCATTTCAAATGCATATCCCATTTTTGCACAGCAGGGTTATGAAAATCCACGAGAAGCGACCGGGCGTATTGTATGTGCCAATTGCCATTTAGCTAATAAGCCCGTGGAAATTGAGGTTCCACAAGCGGTACTTCCTGATACTGTATTTGAAGCAGTTGTTCGAATTCCTTATGATATGCAAGTAAAACAAGTTCTTGCTAATGGTAAAAAGGGGGGTTTGAATGTGGGGGCTGTTCTTATTTTACCCGAGGGATTTGAATTAGCCCCCCCCGATCGGATTTCGCCCGAGATGAAAGAAAAGATAGGCAATCTGTCTTTTCAGAACTATCGCCCCACTAAAAAAAATATTCTTGTTATAGGTCCTGTTCCTGGTCAGAAATATAGTGAAATAACCTTTCCTATTCTTTCTCCGGACCCCGCTACTAATAAAGATGTTCACTTTTTAAAATATCCCATATATGTAGGCGGGAATAGGGGAAGGGGCCAGATTTATCCTGACGGGAGTAAGAGTAACAATACAGTTTATAATGCTACTGCGGCTGGTATAGTAAGTAAAATCAATAGAAAAGAAAAAGGGGGATATGAAATAACCATAACAGATGCGTCGGATGGACGTCAAGTGGTTGATATTATCCCCCCAGGACCCGAACTTCTTGTTTCAGAGGGCGAATCTATCAAACTTGATCAGCCATTAACGAGTAATCCT